AATGAATTGCCTGATAAAAGGAATACCTTGATAGGGTATATCATATAATTTTAATATTATATTCATTAATATGATTTAATAATTATTTTATTATTTATATTTAATAGAATTAAACTATCCCTAAAAGAATCAAAATCTTTTGTGCATCTTACACTAAAATATAAAAAGATAAGCTAATCAAGCTTTTAGGTTCATACCCTACATATAAAGGTTTTAATCCTTTTCTTTTTAATTTTAAAAAATTCTTATAAAATACTATTTATAACTATATTATTTTTAGGAACATTAATTAGAATTTGTTCCTCTTCTTGATTTAGAGTTTGAATAGGTTTAGAAATTAATTTATTATCTTTTATCCCCCTAATGATAAAAATAAACAATTTATATTCTTCTGAATCTTCTCTAAAATATTTTTTAACTCAAGCTTTAGCCTCAAGAGTCCTTTTATTTTTTATTATTATATTTTCTATATTAACTTTAAAATATATATATAAATTTAATTCTATTATAAATATTATTTTTAGTTCTTGTTTTATAATAAAAGTAGGAATAGCCCCTTTTCATTTTTGATTCCCTATTGTAATAGAAGGATTAAATTGAATTAATAATCTATTATTAATAACATGACAAAAAATTGCCCCAATTATTATATTATCATATTGTATAAATTTTTATTTTTTTATTTTTTCAATTTTATTATCTATTATCATTGGAAGAATTAATGGATTAAATCAAACCTCTTTACGAAAATTAATAGCTTATTCTTCCATTAGTCATTTAAGATGAATACTAATAGGTATTTTAAATAATCAAAATATTTGAATAATTTATTTTATTTTTTATTGTTTTTTATCTTTATCTATTGTTTTAATTTTTAATAATTTTAAATTTTTTAATTTAAATCAAATTTTTTCTTTTTTAAACTTTAAAAATTTAATTAAAACTATTATTTTTATTCCTTTTTTATCTTTAGGGGGACTACCCCCATTTTTAGGATTTTTCCCAAAATGAATTATTATTGAATATATAGTATCAATAAATTATATATTTCTTTTAATTTTACTATTATATTTTACTTTAATTACTCTTTATTTTTATTTACGAATCTCTTACTCTTCTTTTTTATTAAATTATAATGAAATAAATTGAAATTTTAATTATTATTATAATAATAATTTTTTTTTATTTTCATTTTTACTTTTTTTAAATATTTTCGGGTTAATTTTTATTAATTTATTTTTTTTTATTTTATAAAATTTTAAGTTAATTTAAACTCATAACCTTCAAAGTTATAAATAAAAGTAAAACCCTTTTAAATTTTATTAAACTTTAATAATTTTTATTCCTTTAGAATTGCAGTCTAATATCATTTATAATGACTATAAAGTTAAATTAATGATTAAAGAAATTTTAAATTTCATTGATAGATTTACAATCTATTACTTTTATCAGCCATTTAATCTTTAATTATAAATTTGCAACAATGATTATTTTCAACAAATCATAAGGATATTGGAACTTTATATTTTATTTTTGGAGCCTGATCTGGTATAGTAGGAACTTCTTTAAGTATATTAATTCGAGCTGAATTAGGGCACCCAGGAACTTTAATTGGAGATGACCAAATTTATAATGTTATTGTAACTGCTCATGCATTTGTTATAATTTTTTTTATAGTTATACCTATTTTAATTGGAGGGTTTGGAAATTGACTTGTTCCTCTTATATTAGGAGCCCCTGATATAGCTTTCCCTCGAATAAATAATATAAGTTTTTGATTACTTCCCCCATCCCTTTCTCTTCTTCTTTCTAGTTCAATTGTAGAAAATGGGGCAGGAACAGGATGAACAGTTTATCCCCCTCTTTCCGCTAGTATTGCTCATAGAGGAGCTTCAGTAGACTTAGCCATTTTTTCTCTTCATTTAGCCGGAGTATCTTCAATCCTAGGATCTGTTAATTTTATTACAACAGTTATTAATATACGATCAAGTGGAATTACCCTTGATCGAATACCTCTTTTTGTGTGATCTATTGTAATTACAACAGTATTATTACTTTTGTCTCTTCCAGTATTAGCGGGAGCTATTACTATATTATTAACTGACCGAAATTTAAATACATCTTTCTTTGACCCTGCTGGGGGAGGGGACCCTATTTTATATCAACACTTATTTTGATTTTTTGGCCATCCCGAAGTATACATTTTAATTCTACCAGGATTTGGAATAATCTCTCATATTATTAGCCAAGAAAGTGGAAAAAAAGAAACTTTTGGAACATTAGGAATAATTTATGCTATATTAGCTATTGGATTATTAGGATTTATTGTTTGAGCCCATCATATATTTACAGTAGGTATAGATGTTGATACTCGAGCTTATTTTACATCTGCTACAATAATTATTGCAGTACCAACAGGAATCAAAATTTTTAGTTGATTAGCTACAATACATGGAACACAAATTAATTATTCCCCTTCTATATTATGAGCTTTAGGGTTTGTATTTCTATTTACAGTAGGAGGAATTACAGGAGTTATTCTCGCTAATTCTTCTCTTGATATTGTATTACATGATACTTATTATGTTGTAGCTCATTTTCATTATGTTCTTTCAATAGGAGCCGTATTTGCTATTATAGCTGGATTTGTACACTGATACCCTTTATTAACAGGACTTTCTTTAAATGAAACCTGATTAAAATCTCAATTTTCTATTATATTTTTTGGAGTTAATTTAACATTTTTTCCACAACATTTTTTAGGGTTAGCAGGAATACCTCGACGATACTCGGATTACCCAGATGCTTATACTTCATGAAATGTTGTTTCAACTTTAGGGTCAACAATCTCTATAGTAGGAACTTTATTTTTTATTTTTATTATCTGAGAAAGTATAATTATACATCGAAACCAAATTTTCCCTATACAATTTAATTCTTCTATTGAATGATATCAAAACTTACCTCCAATAGAACACTCATATAATGAACTTCCTATTTTAACTAACTAATTATTAATATTTTATATTAAATAATTATTTTCTAATATGGCAGAATAATGTAATGAATTTAAGCTTCATAAATAAAGTAATTTTAACTTTTATTAGAAAATTATAATAAATTAAATTCTAATGACAACATGAGCAAGTTTTGGCCTTCAAGACAGAAATTCTCCTATCATAGAACAATTAAATTTTTTCCATGATCACTCATTATTAATTCTAATTTTAGTAACAACACTAGTAAGATACTTAATAGGTATACTTTTCTTTAATAAATTAAACAACCGGTTTTTATTACACGGACAAACTATTGAAATTATCTGAACAATTCTTCCAGCAATTGTTTTATTATTTATTGCTTTTCCCTCATTACGAATTTTATACCTTTTAGATGAAATTAATCAACCCTCAATTTCTATTAAAACTATTGGACATCAATGATACTGAAGTTATGAATATTCTGATTTTAAAAATATTGAATTTGATTCATATATAATCCCAACAACCGAATCAACTATAAATTCTTTTCGTTTATTAGACACAGATAATCGAATTATCCTCCCTATTAATAATCAAATTCGAATTTTAGTTACAGCTACAGATGTTCTTCATTCCTGAACAATCCCCTCTTTAGGAGTTAAAATTGATGCTAATCCAGGACGTCTAAACCAAACTAATTTTTTCATTAATCGAGTAGGCCTTTTCTATGGACAATGCTCCGAAATTTGTGGGGCTAATCATAGATTTATACCCATTGTAATTGAAAGAACTCCAACAAACTTTTTTATTAAATGAATCTCTAATTTTAATTAATTTTACTTTTTATAGCATTAGATGACTGAAAAGCAAGTAATGGTCTCTTAAACCAAAATATAGTAAATTAGTGAATACTTCTAATGAAATATAAAAAATTAGTTAACCCTATAACATTAGTTTGTCAAACTAAAATTATTTTAAAATTTAAAAATATTTTTTAATTCCTCAAATATCTCCAATATTGTGATCAATCTTATTTATTTATTTTTTATTTATTTTTATTCTCTTTAATATTTTAAACTATTTTAATTTTATTCCTTTAATTAATTCATTAAATTATGAAAATTCAAAAACCACTATTAATTACTCATTAAATTGAAAATGATAATAAATTTATTTTCTATTTTTGACCCTTCTACAAATATTTTTAATTTTTCTTTTAACTGACTAAGTTCTTTTTTAGGTATTTTATTTTTTCCTATAATTTTCTGATTTTTACCCTCTCGAAGATTTATTTTTTGAAACACTATTTTTTCTACTCTTCACAAAGAATTTAAAATACTAATTGGAAGTCATAGATTTAATGGAACTACTTTTATATTTATTTCTCTATTTACGTTTATTTTATTTAATAATTTTTTAGGGTTATTTCCTTATATTTTTACAAGAACTAGTCATATAACAATTACACTTTCTTTAGCTTTACCCCTATGATTAAGATTTATACTATTTGGATGAATTAATAACACAAAACATATATTTGCTCATTTAGTACCCCAAGGAACCCCTCCTTTACTAATACCTTTTATAGTTCTTATTGAAACAATTAGAAATGTAATTCGACCAGGAACTTTAGCAGTTCGACTTTCAGCAAATATAATTGCAGGTCATTTACTGCTCACATTATTAGGAAATACTGGAAGATCTTTATCAACAATCCTTCTATCTTTATTAATTATTACCCAATTACTGCTTTTAATATTAGAATCAGCTGTAGCTATTATTCAAGCCTATGTTTTTACAATTTTAAGAACTTTATATTCTAGTGAAATTATTTAACTTTAATGATAACACACTCAAATCACCCATTCCATTTAGTTAATTATAGCCCCTGACCTTTAACCGGAGCCATTGGAGCGCTAATAGTTACAGCAGGTTTAACAAAATGATTTCATCAATATGATATTTCTTTATTTTTATTAGGAAATATCATTACATTATTAACTATAATTCAATGATGACGAGATATTTCCCGAGAAGGTACTTTTCAAGGTCTTCATACTTTTCCGGTTACTCTAGGTCTTCGGTGGGGAATAATTTTATTCATTGTTTCAGAAGTATTTTTTTTTGTCAGTTTTTTTTGAGCCTTCTTTCATAGTAGTCTTTCCCCAACTATTGAATTAGGTAAAATATGACCCCCTATAGGAATTATTGTTTTTAATCCTTTTCAAGTGCCACTATTAAATACAGCAATTCTTTTATCATCGGGGGTAACTGTAACATGAGCCCATCATAGTCTAATAGAAAATAATCACTCACAAACTACACAAGGATTATTTTTCACAATTATTTTAGGAGTCTATTTTACAATTCTTCAAGCATATGAATATGCAGAAGCATCTTTTACTATTTCAGATGCAGCTTATGGCTCTACATTTTTTATGGCTACAGGATTTCATGGAATCCATGTTTTAATTGGAACAACTTTTCTAGCAATTTGTTTAATACGACATCTACAAAACCATTTTTCTAAAAATCACCATTTTGGATTTGAAGCTGCTGCATGATATTGACATTTTGTAGACGTTGTTTGACTATTTTTATTTATTTCAATTTATTGATGAGGAGGATAATTATTAAATTGTAAACCCTACTTTATTTATATAGTATAGATAGTATATTTGACTTCCAATCATAAGGTTTAAATTTTTTAATATAAATAATTTTTAGTCTACTTATTATAATTATTATTTTATTTATAATTTCATTTATTATTATAATATTATCCACAATTCTCTCAAAAAAAAAGATTATTGATCGAGAAAAACTTTCCCCTTTTGAATGCGGATTTAATCCAATAAACTCTTCTCGACTTCCCTTCTCAATTCGATTTTTCTTAATTGCTATTATTTTTTTAATTTTTGATGTTGAAATTGCACTAATCTTACCTATAATATTAACTATTAAATCTTCAAATTTAATAATCTGATTTTATACAAATTTTATTTTTATTCTAATTTTAATTATTGGACTTTATCATGAATGAAATCAAGGATCTCTTAATTGAACTATTTAATTTTTAAGAATATAGTTAATCATAACATTTGATTTGCATTCAAAAAGTATTAATTATTTTAATTATTCTTAAAGTAAGAAGCAAAAATTTGTAATTAGTTTCGACCTAATTTTTGATATTAAATTATCCTTATTTTTAATTGAAACCAAAAAGAGGTCTATCACTGTTAATGATAAAAATGAATAATTCTAAAATTCCAATTAAAGAAATATGGCGTTCAAGAAAAAGCTGCTAACTTTAATCTTTAATGGTTTAATTCCATTTATATTTCTATTTTATATAGTTTATAATAAAACATTATATTTTCATTATAAAAATAAAGAATATTCTTTTATAAAATTATACTAATTTTAATTATTTATATATTATTTAAGAATTAATTTAATTTCCCTAGCTGCTTCAAAACTATGCTCTATATAAGCTACTTAAATTTACATTAATTTTTTTTTTAAAAATTCTAATTTAATTAAATAAAAAATAATATAAATATCATTAAAATTAAAATTCAAAAACAAAATAATATCAAATGAATCTTTAAATTATTAAATTGAATTATTTGAAAAAAATTAGACATTTTTATAAAGTAATTAAAAATTTGTTGAATTCCAAAAAACTCTGTTCAACCTTGATCAATAAATTTAAATAACTTAAACCCATAATTTAAAGGAAAAAATACAACCCCAACTGTAGAAATACTAGGCATAAATCATATTGATCCCGAAAAAAAAGAAAATAAATAGTAATTTAAAGATTTATTAAAAGAAAATAATGTTAAATCAGAACATAAAAGACCAATTAACCCCCCAAATAAACAAACTAATAAAGTTAATATTTTAAAAATCAAGGAAAGGCTTAATATAAAAGAAAAAGGAAATAACATTCAATTTAGCATAGCCCCACCAATAATCGCAAATAATAATAAACTAAATATTCTTTTAGATATGACTAAACTTAAATCACTAATACAATTAAAAGAAGTTTGATTTATATTTTGTATAAATAAATAATAAAATAAACGAAAAGAATATCTTACAGTTAAACCAGTAGAAAAAAAAAATAAAAAGAAAATTAATAAATTAGTATTAGAAATTAAAACCATTTCTAAAATAAGATCTTTTGAATAAAATCCAGCTAAAAAAGGAAAACCACATAAAGCTAAATTAGCAATATTTAAACAAGAAATAGTAAAAGGCATATAAACAGAAAAATACCCTATATCCCGAATATCTTGAGAATTTTTTATATTATGAATAATAGCTCCAGCACATATGAATAAAAGAGCTTTAAATAAAGCATGAGTTAAGAGATGAAAAAAGGCTAGTTTATAAAATCCTAAAGCTAAAATCGCTATTATTAATCCTAACTGACTTAAAGTCGATAAAGCAATAATTTTTTTTAAATCAAATTCAAAATTAGCCCCTAATCCTGCTATAAATATGGTTAAACAAGCAATTAATAATAAAAATTCTCTTATTCAAGTTTCATAAAATAAACTAGAAAACCGAATTAATAAGTAAACCCCAGCAGTTACTAATGTTGAAGAATGAACTAATGCTGAAACAGGGGTAGGAGCGGCTATTGCCGCAGGTAATCAAGACGAAAAAGGAATTTGAGCTCTTTTAGTTATTGCAGCAAAAATAATTAATATACAAATTATTTTTATTTCAAAATCATTTTTTATAAATTCAATATAAAATAAAAAGTTTCAACTCCCATAATTTAATATTCAAGCAATAGCTATTAAAAAAGCAACATCCCCTAAACGATTAGATAATGCTGTTAATATTCCAGCATTATAAGATTTAATATTTTGATAATAAATAACTAAACAATAAGAGACCAAACCTAAACCATCTCATCCTAATAAAATTCTTATTAAATTAGGACTTAAAATTAATATTATTATAGAAAATACAAATAGTAAAACTAATATAATAAAACGATTAATAAAAAAATCCCCTCTTATATAATCCTTTCTGTAATAAATAACTAAAGAAGAAATAAATAACACAAAAGATATAAATAATAAACTAATTCAATCTAAAATAATAACTATAAATAACATATTTCTATTAATACTAAAAATCTCTCATTCAAAAAATATAATAAAATTATTAATTAAATAATAAGTCCCTAAAAAAAAAAATATTAATCTACAAAATATTAAAAAAATAAAAGATAAAAAACAAATAGAAATAAATTCCACGATTTAAAATAAATAATTTTATATCTTTGATACCACAAATCAAAATTTTTAATAAACTATTTAAATTTTTAATTAATTTTATTATTTTTAAACTAAATATTTTAATATAATAAAATTAAAAACTATATTAAAACAACTAATAAGTCTCTTTTTAAAATTAATAAATTAAGAGGAAACCAATGTAAAAATAAAATTAAATATTCCCGATTTAAGGCAAAAGAAAATGAATAATTTCTCATATTAAATTTACCATGTTGTCTAAAAGAATATAAATATAAGGTATATGCAGCTCTAAAAAAAGAAATAAAAATTAATAAAATTATTAATATTTTAGACCACCCAATAACTCTATTTAATAAACCAATTTCTCTTAATAAATTAATTGTAGGAGGAGCCGCTATATTTCTAGAACATAATAAAAATCATCATATAGAAATTCTAGGTATAAAATTTAGTATCCCCTTATTAATCAATAAACTTCGACTTCTTAAACGCTCATAAAATAAATTCACTAAAAAAAATAGCCCAGAAGAACATAATCCATGAGCTACTATTAAAGTATAAGAAAATCCTCACCCTCATCTTATAAAAACTATAAGCCCACCAATTACTAAACTTATATGAGCAACAGATGAATAAGCTACTAAAGCTTTTAAATCAATCTGCCGTAAACAAATTAATCTTACTAAGAATCCTCCAACTAAACTTAATAAAATTCAAAAAATATTTAATTTTATAGAAAAAGAAAGAATAATTGAAAAAACACGAATTAAACCATACCCCCCTAATTTTAATAAAACCCCCGCTAAAATTATAGACCCTGAAACAGGGGCTTCTACGTGAGCCTTTGGTAATCATAAATGAACTATAAATATAGGCATTTTTACTAAAAAAGCAAAAACTAAAAAAATATATAATAATATTCTCTCTAAACTAAACTCTTTTAAAAATATAAAATTTAAAGTAAAAAATCTATCCATAATATAAAATAAAACTATTAATAAAGGTAAAGAAGCAAATAAAGTATAAAATAAAAGGTATAACCCAGCCTGTAATCGTTCAGGTTGATATCCCCAACCAAAAATTAAAAATATTGTAGGAATTAATCTTCTTTCAAAAAAAACATAAAATAAAAATAAATTTATTCTTCTAAAAGTCAGTAATAATAAAAGTAATAATAATAATACATTTAATAAAAAATAATTAAAATTTAAATTTCTAAAAAATACACCCACACTTGATATAATTATTAAAGCACAAATTCATACTCTTAATAAAATTAAACCAAAAGAAAGAAGGTCTAAACCAAAAAATATTTCAATTTTAAATATTATAAAATTAAAATTAAAAAAAAAAATAATAAATATTAAAAAAAAAAATATATTCTGAATTATTCAATATAAATTTTTAAAAAAACAAATAGGAATTATAAATAATAAAAATAAAAAAATTTTTAACATTGTAAAAAAGAATAATTTAAAAAATAATCATTACCATGAGAACGAATTATAGACACTAAAATAGATAAACCTAAAACTCCCTCACAAACTCTAAAGACTAAAAAATATATTCTAAAATATTGTTCATAACTAAAATAACATAAATAAAAAAATAAATAACTAAACAGAATTAAAACTATAAATTCTAATCTTAATAATATATTTAATAAATGTTTATAAGAAAAAACAAATGACATAAAACCACAAAAAAATAATAAAAAAAAAAAAATAATAAAAATTGTTATCATTAATTTAAATAGTTTAATAAAAACATTGGTCTTGTAAACCAAAATTGAAAAATTTTTTTTTTAAATATAATCAGAAAAAAATATAATCATTTATCTTTAATCCCCAAAATTAATATTTTTAATAAACTATTTTCTGAATATTATCTTACAAAATTTATTTTTAATAATTTTAATTTTATCCTCTTTATTATTTTTGTTCATAATTCACCCCTTATCCATAGGTTTAATATTAATAAGTCAAACAATATTAATTATTATTTTTTCAGGAATTATTACTAAAACTTTTTGATTTTCATATTCTTTATTTTTAATTTTTTTAGGGGGGATATTAATTTTATTTATATATATAACTTCAATTGCCTCTAATGAGCAATTCAAATTTAAGCCTTCTTTAATAAATATAATAATATTAATAATTATAATTTTATTTATTATTTTATTTATTTTATTTTTTAATCAAAAACTATTATTTTTTAATAAAATTCAAAATTTTGAAAATTTAAGAGTTATAATTTTTAAAAATCTAACAGTTGAAAATAACATCACATTAAATAAAATCTACAATTTTCCAATAAATTTAATTACTATTTTACTAATTAATTATTTATTTTTAACATTAATCGCTACTGTTAAGATTACAAATATTTTTGAAGGCCCCTTACGACCTAAAAATTAAATAATTATTAAAAAATTAAAATAAAATCTAAATTTCTATAATAATTAATAAATAATTTATATGAACAAACCTTTACGAAAAAACCACCCATTAATTAAAATTATAAATAATGCCCTTGTAGACCTACCAGCCCCCTCTAATATTTCAAGTTGATGAAATTTTGGATCTCTTCTTGGATTATGTTTAATTATCCAAACTTTAACAGGGATTTTTTTAGCAATACATTATACAGCTGATACTTTATTAGCTTTTAATTCAGTAAATCATATTTGTCGAGATGTTAATAACGGATGACTTTTACGAACTCTTCACGCAAATGGAGCCTCATTTTTTTTTATTTCTATTTATTTACACGTAGGACGAGGAATATACTATGGGTCTTATAAATATATTTATACTTGAATAATTGGAGTAATTCTTTTATTTTTAACCATAGGAACGGCTTTTATAGGCTATGTTCTACCATGAGGACAAATATCTTTTTGAGGGGCCACTGTTATTACTAATTTATTATCTGCTATTCCCTATATAGGGGTTGATCTTGTTCAATGATTATGAGGGGGATTTGCTGTAGATAATGCCACCTTAACCCGATTTTTTTCATTTCATTTTTTATTACCATTTATTGTTATAGCTTTCACAATAATTCATTTATTATTTTTACACCAAACAGGCTCTAATAATCCTCTAGGGATTAATAGAAATACAGATAAAATCCCTTTTCATCCTTATTTTTCTTTTAAAGATATTTTTGGATTTATAATTTTACTTTTATCCTTATCTTTCATTTGTTTAATTTGTCCTTATTTATTAGGTGACCCAGATAATTTTATCCCCGCTAACCCTTTAGTAACCCCCCCTCATATTCAACCTGAATGATATTTTTTATTTGCTTATGCTATTCTTCGTTCTATTCCTAATAAATTAGGAGGAGTTATTGCTTTAGTAATATCTATTGCTATTTTATTTATTTTACCCTTTACTAATAAATTCAATTTTCAAAGTAATCAATTTTATCCCATTAATCAAATCTTATTTTGAATAATAACTATTATTGTTATTTTATTAACTTGAATTGGAGCACGCCCAGTAGAAGACCCTTATATTTTAACAGGCCAAATTTTAACAATTGTTTATTTCCTCTATTTTATTATTAACCCTATTATTTCAATTTGATGAGAAAATCAACTTAAATAATATAATATAATATTATCTAATATTTAAATTAGTTAATGAGCTTGATAAGCATATATTTTGAAAATATAAGATAGAAACTTTTAATTTTCTATTAACTTAATTATACTAATTTTAATTATTAAAATAAAAAAATATAAATGCCAACAAATATTAATAAAAAATTTAAAACGATAGGCAAATAACTCTTTCATGCTATATTTATTAATTTATCATAACGATAACGAGGATAAGCCCCACGGACCCAAATAAATAAAAAAGAAATAAAAACTAATTTTAAATAAAAAAATAAAGAAATAACATTAGACCCTAAAAATAATAAAGAAAATAATATTCTTATAAATAAAATTCTAGCATACTCTGCTAAAAAAATTAACGCAAACCCCCCAGCCCCATACTCAACATTAAATCCAGATACTAATTCAGACTCCCCTTCAGCAAAATCAAAAGGAGTTCGATTTGTTTCTGCTAAACTTGAAATTATTCATATCATTCTAATTGGAAAAAATAAAACAATAAATCATATATTTTTTTGATAAATTTCAAAATAAATTAAATTTAAGCTGCCCACTATAAATAAAACACTCATTAATATAATTACTAAAGCAACTTCATAAGAAATTGTTTGAGCAATAGCACGTAAAGATCCTAATAAAGCATATAAAGAATTAGAAGATCATCCAGCTAACATAACTATATAAACCCCAAATCTTATACAACAAAAAAAAAATAATACCCCTAAAGAAAAAGAAAATAATTTAATTAAAAAAGGTATACAAAATCAAATTATTAAAGCTAAAAACAAAGAAAAAACAGGAGAAAAATAATATACAATTCTATTAGAAAAAAAAGGTAAAATTTGTTCTTTTGTAAATAATTTAATTGCATCACAAAAAGGCTGAAGAATCCCAAATAACCCAATTTTATTAGGCCCTTTGCGAATTTGGATTAATCCTAAAACCTTACGCTCTAATAAAGTTAAAAAGGCAACTCTTACTATAACAAAAATTACTAACAATAAACATCTTAATATAGGTAAAAATATATCTAAATTAAAAATCAATACTACTTATAAAATTAAAATTTTATATTTTTAAATTCTAAATTTAATGCATTTTTCTGCCAAAATAGTTTTATTTTAATATTTTTATTAAAAATTTTTAAATTTTAATTTTTTATTTCTTAGATAAAAATTTAAATTTTTAATATTAGGTCCTTTCGTACTATAATATAATATTTTTATAAAGATAGAAACCAACCTGGCTTAAACCGGTTTGAACTCAGATCATGTAAGAAATAATAGTCGAACAGACTAAATATTTAAACTTCTACACCTAAATATTTATCTTAATCCAACATCGAGGTCGCAAACTTTTTTATCGATTTGAACTCTCAAAAAAAATTACGCTGTTATCCCTAAAGTAACTTAATTTTTTAATCCAAATAATAAAGATCATTTTTAACTACTTATAAGTAATTTAAATTAAATAAAGAGTTTATTAAATCTTTAAATCACCCCAATTTAATAAATTTATTAAATAAAAATAAAATTATTCTAAAATTATAATTAATAATAATTATATAAAGCTTTATAGGGTCTTATCGTCTTTTATTAATATTTTAGTTTTTTTACTAAATCAACAAATTCAATTTTAATTTATATAATAAAGATTATTTTTTATTAAACCTTTCATTCTAGTCTTCAATTAAAAAACTAATGATTATGCTACCTTTGCACGGTCAAAATACCGCGGCTCTTTAAATTTAAATTCAGTGTGCAGGCCTTATTTTTTAAAAAAAATTTAAAAAACAATGTTTTTGTTAAACAGATAAAAATAATATTGCCGAATTTATTATTTAAAAATTTATAAATTTTTATTTTTTTATTTTATTAACAAAATTTACTAATTTAATTATTATAAAATTATTTTTTATATTCTAATAATTTTTTAAATAAAAAATTAAAAATAAAAATAAATAATAATTAAAAAAAAAATTAATTAAAACATTTTAATTAAAACTATCTATTTTTAAGATTATTTCTATTTTTATTTTAAAAATTTTTAAAATAAAATTATTAATTTTTAATTATTTATTTTAAAGCTCAACCCATAAAATATTATAATAATTTAATTATTTTTATAAAAAAATATAAAAATAATAAAAAATTATTTTAAATTAAATTTATTTCTTTAAAAATTATATAACTTTAAGAACAATTAACTTTTAATTTTCAAAAATTTTTTTTTAATATTTTTTAAACAATAAAACTCAAAAATTTTTAATTTTCATTAAATTATAAATAATTTTACTTTAAAATTTTTAATTTAATTAATCCTGATACACAAGGAACTAAAATTAAATTATTCTTATTTTTAATTTATTTTTTCAATTATTTCAATTTTTAATTTCTTTACTCTTAACTATAAAATCTACTTCATTATTTTATTTTTCTTTTACTAAAACCTTATAACAAAAAATATTTTTATTAAATTATTCCAAAAATTATTTTAACTAAATTTATATTTATAATAAATATAAATAATAAAATTAAATTATTATTTTCAATTTAAAATGATTTGCACATATTTCTTTTTAATGTAAATAAAAAACTTTACTATTTAAGCTTTAAATTGTATTTCTAGATACATTTTCCAATACATCTACTATGTTACGACTTATCTCATTTTAAAATAATGAAAGCGACGGGCGATATGTGCATATTTTAAAACTTTAATCAATTAATTTTTATTAATTAATTTACTTTTAAATCCACTTTCAAATAACTAATTTTAAATTTTTATTCATTTATAAATAATAATTATTGTAATTCATTTCTTCTTTTTCATTAATTATACCTTGATTTGACATAAATTTTAATATAAAATTTTAAAAATTTTTTATTCTTTTAAAATATTTTGATAACAACGATATATAAACTGAAAACAAAAAAAAGTAAAATATTCGTGGATTATCGATTATAGAACAAATTCCTCTAAACAGAATAAAATACCGCCAAATTTTTTAAGTTTTAAAAATTTAATTTTTACTACCTTAATTTTTATTTTTTATTACTTTTTAAATAATAGGGTATCTAATCCTAGTTTTTATTTAAATTTTTTAAGCTTCAAAATTATCTTATTTTAAAAATATTGATAAAATTTTAAATTTCACTTAAAAATTTATCTTTATTTTAAAAATTAAATTTATATTTTAACTTTAATTAAAAAAATTTAATTATAATATTTGTATAACCGCGATTGCTGGCACAAATTTAATCATTAATATAAAATAATAACTACATTTTAACTTAAATTAAAATAATAAAATTAATTACTACTATTTTTTATTTATTTATATAATATAATTTATTTAAAATATATATATTTACAAAAAATTATATATGTAAAATTTTATTTTATTAAACTACTTAATTTAAATAAAATTATTTTTATATAAATTATTTTAAAAATTAAATTTATTATTAAATAACTATTAATTTAATAATAAAAAATAATTTTCAACTTTATAAATATAATTTACAAATTAATAAATTTAAATAGTAAAATTTTATTTTACAACTATTTTTATTTTTTTCCCTAATTTTTATATAAATTATTTTAAAAATTAAATTTATTATTAAATAACTATTAATTTAATAATAAAAAATAATTTTCAACTTTATAAATATAATTTACAAATTAATAAATTTAAATAGTAAAATTTTAYWTWWMWACTATTTTTATTTTTTTCCCTAATTTTTATATAAATTATTTTAAAAATTAAATTTATTATTAAATAACTATTAATTTAATAATAAAAAATAATTTTCAACTTTATAAATATAATTTACAAATTAATAAATTTAAATAGTAAAATTTTAYWTWWMWACTATTTTTATTTTTTTCCCTAATTTTTATATAAATTATTTTAAAAATTAAATTTATTATTAAATAACTATTAATTTAATAATAAAAAATAATTTTCAACTTTATAAATATAATTTACAAATTAATAAATTTAAATAGTAAAATTTTATTTTACAACTATTTTTATTTTTTTCCCTAATTTTTATATAAATTATTTTAAAAATTAAATTTATTATTAAATAACTATTAATTTAATAATAAAAAATAATTTTCAACTTTATAAATATAATTTACAAATTAATAAATTTAAATAGTAAAATTTTATTTTACAACTATTTTTATTTTTTTCCCTAATTTTTATATAAATTATTTTAAAAATTAAATTTATTATTAAATAACTATTAATTTAATAATAAAAAATAATTTTCAACTTTATAAATATAATTTACAAATTAATAAATTTAAATAGTAAAATTTTATTTTACAACTATTTTTATTTTTTTCCCTAATTTTTATATAAATTATTTTAAAAATTAAATTTATTATTAAATAACTATTAATTTAATAATAAAAAATAATTTTCAACTTTATAAATATAATTTACAAATTAATAAATTTAAATAGTAAAATTTTATTTTACAACTATTTTTATTTTTTTCCCTAATTTTTATATAAATTATTTTAAAAATTAAATTTATTATTAAATAACTATTAATTTAATAATAAAAAATAATTTTCAACTTTATAAATATAATTTACA